GATCAAGAAAAAACTAGAAAAAAATCTCTTATTTCGTTTTGCTGATATAGCATAACTCGCTGAATTTCTCCCCAGCAGAAGCAAACGGAGGAAAAGTACTCTTGATACTCGTTTCGCTCTAAATATCTGGAAGTTTGGCTCTCGAAAGCTAAAGTGCTGTAAATCCTTGCCTCTAGGATTCAAGGAAAGATTATAGTGATGGAAGGGCTCTTTCATATAAAGATTTACTGATTCCCCTTCACTACTAAATATAGTGTTTAATTAGGGTTCTAAATTAGATTGGATAGCCCGATGGAAAATCGAATTAGTCGTGGCTTAAGATACTTTCTATACAGACTCAGGAGAGTCTCTAAACCCTAGTCAATAATGGAATAGGCTCCCCTCCGATTGTTTCACAGAGACAATTCTTAGACAATAAGGATTCGATCAAATGGAAAATAAAGGTATGCGATAGATAATGATCTATCTTGATATTCTATTTTTCATATTTTTATGTCTTTTCTTTCATTAAAGACAAGAAAATAAAGAATAGGTTTTAGTATTCCCATATCTGAGGAAGATTCCCTTGATACTTCCAAATGTGTCACTGCGTATTTTGCTTGTGCTTAAGATTTTCTGGTTCTACTAGAAAAATCTTATCCTATAAGAATTTGTTAGAAGCATATTTATTGGAGCCTTTCATCAATGATGTTGGGGCAGAATCCCCTTTTGACTCTACGCCAGTGATTCCACTATTATTAGTGAACAATAATGGAATAATTCCTTCATAGAGATAGGGGAACATAATTTACATGGATATAGTAAGTCTTGCTTGGGCTGCTTTAATGGTAGTCTTTACATTTTCTCTTTCACTCGTAGTATGGGGAAGAAGTGGACTCTAGAGTTACTACTAATTGATTCAGCAAACTGGATCGATTTTTTTTGTTTTATAGATCGTTTTCCAAAGCCTTTTCGTTTTATTTTATTTATTTGATTTGTATTTGTTTTTTTTTTATTGTTCGAAGAGAAAAAAGTGCTTTTTTTTTATTAAATAGATACGCACCTTCTATGGGAAACAACATATACATAGTGATTATCCAAGGAAAGACTACGCATAATAAGATCTTACTCCCATATTATATTGCGTTGCGCACTTACCTTATTACTTGTATTACTTGTTATCTTATTTTAGAAATCTTATTTATGCTATGCTTTATTGATTCATTTCATATCCTGGTTCAAGAGTTTAAAATGGTGGGTTTTCTTTTTCCTTTTCGAAATCCGAAGAAATTCCCAGAGAACTCCTTGGATCACCTGTTAACTGTTCAATCAATTCCTTCTTTGGAAGGCTAAAAGATAAATGAATTGATTTTCTTTTATTAGTATTTTTCTTTTATTAGTATAATATACGCCCATACCATTTTTCCTTCATGGATTTGAATCTTTTGATGGATACCAAGTTTCCTATTGAAACTAATCAGAAATATAGGAATTTGGACCGTAATATTGAGAATTGCCAATCGATTATTTCAAATTGATTGGAATCAAGACAAATTAAATAGATGAAGCAAAGAAATAGAATTGGGATGCTATGTACATTACATATATCAATACATATATCAAGAAGATATATATTGTAGATTAATATATATTAAACCTATCCTATATTTTTATACAGTACAACTTCTTCCATTCCAATAAGAATAATAGCTAGTATGGTAGAAAGAAATATATGAATTTTTCTTTCTACCATACTATCGGATCTCATAGAATACTATACCGCTGATTCTCGTCCGCTCATTTTATTTAAGACGGAAAGATTCAAATCCTTTTGATTTCTTCTATTTCTTCAATCATTGACTAAGAAAAGAAGTGAAGTTTGATTCAAATTAATCACTTTGACTAACTGTTTTTACATATATTATAAGTAAAAAAGCAGTAGGAACTAGAATGAAGAGTGCAGTAGCAATAAATGCGAGAATATTGACTTCCATAATCTCATTTTTTTTGATTTGGCAATAACTCGGGATTTCATCCCATAGAGATGATAAATCTTTCGCCTGTAAATTCAATGAGATGAATTACACCTCGATGATATTGAATCGGATCAATATCATAAATAACAAAACAATATCATGAATAACAATATCTGAGCTATCCAATCAGTTCATCGTCGAGAATTGAATAGTATAACATAGGAAGATCTTTTATCCATACCGAATCAAAAATGGGATTCCTGATCCAATCCCTTTTCTTTTTTATCCCTTTTCTTTTTTATTTTAATTTCTCTTTTTTTGGATTAAAAACGAAAAGGGACACATATATGAAAAGTTCAGTGTTCGATTTGAATGAGCTAGATTGCTTCAAATTCAAAATAAAAATTGAAGTTACACAAATTCGGAACCAGAAAAGAAAATCTTTTTTTTTGAATCTTAAAAAGAAAAGTATTCTATCAAATGAAATTCATTTTGTATCGTACATCTATTTGTGCATGGGTTGCTGGTAAATATAGAGTACTTTATTACTATTACTCTATTCTATTACCCGGATCAGGAGCAATCGAAAAAGCCAGACCCGGTACGGTATCGATATCTCTTGGAATCCTAAACGAAATAGGATGCTACCGAGAATTGTAGCAATTCACATATTTTCTATCCCACCAATCAGTATTGATTGATGTAATGTACTGGAAATTCTTCTATTTCTTTGATGAGAAATGGAAAAAAAAAAGAAAAATAAGAGAAATCCCTGTTGGGAATGAAATTCGACTATTTGTACCCCTTTTCACATTCAAGGGGAAAGATGAATTAATGTATTTTTTATTGGATTTGATTCCGTCGGGACTGACGGGGCTCGAACCCGCAGCTTCCGCCTTGACAGGGCGGTGCTCTAACCAATTGAACTACAATCCCCAGGAAATAAAGTGTAGAGTATCTATATTCTTATGATTGCATTTAAACCATTTCTTTTTAGATTCGAATCGCCCTGATAACAGGGGCGCGAGTGATCTATTGATATCGCCATTGATGGGGACTTTAGTGAAAGCGACACGGATTACTAATAATCCTTTCATTATTGCCAAATCGAGTGATAATCAACCTTTATCTTTAAATGATAAAAAAATCTTTTTTTCTTTACTCTTTTACTTAGACTTTATTGATACTTAGAGATCCTGATATGAAATTCGATTCTTAGCAAGAATCAGAATTTGTGCGAACAAATAAAGCAAAAAATAAAGCAAATAAGGCGGTAGGGGTATATCATAAAATTGTACTTTTTTCCATTCTTTCGTAGCCTGAATTGTTGAAGAACAAATGGGGTTATATCATTTCATGATGGATCCGCGAATTTTTGGGCCGAGCTGGATTTGAACCAGCGTAGACATATTGCCAACGAATTTACAGTCCGTCCCCATTAACCGCTCGGGCATCGACCCAGGAAGAATCAATTCTAGGTTGATTGATAATCTATGATTAACTTCCTTTCGCAGTACCTTACCCCCAGGGGAAGTCGAATCCCCGCTGCCTCCTTGAAAGAGAGATGTCCTGAACCACTAGACGATGGGGGCATACTTGCCCAACCGCCATCATACTATATTATGCTCATGGTATAGTATGAACAGTTTTTTGAAATTGTCAATATAATAGAATAGAATAGTCTAACTAGACCCGAAATATCTTTCTGTCTTTCAGAATTCCATAAAATTTTTTGAATTGTCATTTATTTATATTCCTAAATAATTTCCTAAATCATTCATTCGAATTGCCATTCTATAAATAAATCTATTTCGAATTTGAATTCGATCTATTTTTATATCTATTTTGAATTAGATAAAATTTAATGAATATTGAAATTGGATAATGAATCCATATAATATTCATTAAAACTGAAAATAATAAAATCCATAGTAATGAAAATAAATAAACAGAAATCGAAGTAAGACGAAGTAACGATCCTTTCAGGAAGTTGCTTGGTCTGGTCTGTCCCGAAGGGCGGGCTAGCCTTCAGTTCTTCCACTTTCATTCATTGATTCACTCCTTCTTCAGGTGAGATAGAAGTATCTCGATCTCACAACAAGCCAGGAAATTAACAAACGCCCCATTTCAAAATGGGGGGAGGGGGATCCAGAAGTTATGGAAATTTTTTCTTTAAGAATTTGTTTGATTCAGGGGACAAGTTTACTTTCGTCATCATATGATTCGATGAAATAAATTGAATCTATGTTGAATTGGTAGATAATATCAATCAAATGCATTTCGTTTTAATGCGAGTCAATTTATTAATTAAGGACAACCTTGAAACAATTCATTGCATTGATATTTATCAAACCCAATTTGGACCTTATACTACCGGGGTAAATCTAATTTTTCGTTACTGAATGAACCCCTATAGTCATTCGGAGTCTACTGCATCTATTTTTATAGATAAAATCTATGTATAGAAATCTATATGTATATATATATAGATAGATAGATAGATGTTATATGCATATATAGATAGATCTATCTCTTATATGCATAGTAGAAACTGATTCAGCAATTGAATCAAAGGAGCCCTTTTAACTCAGTGGTAGAGTAACGCCATGGTAAGGCGTAAGTCATCGGTTCAAATCCGATAAGGGGCTTTTTTTCATAAAACTCCAACGCATCGCTATTATATTATTCCCATTTGAATGGAAAATAGAGATATTGTTGATATTTGTAATAAAAAAAAAGTAACTAACTTTATAATTTGTATTATGATAAGTTATCATTATCATGAGTTATAGTAATTATAGTTATAAAATAAAGTGGAATACTTTTTTATGTTTATTATACTTGTTTATGTTTATTATAATGAATAATGATAAGATAAGTCGTCTCTTGAATTGCCAAATATTCTTTTTTTCCATTATTCCAATCAAATCTATTCTAAAAATCCGAAATCAGCAAACAAAAGAAAGAAAAAGTAAGTAGACCTAACCCATTGAATCATGACTATATCCACTATTCTGATATTCAAATTCGATAGAGATTCAATTG